CTTTCGACTCATTTGGCTCTCCTACTCAATTACTTAAGAAAAATTCTAATATCTTTTTATAAATGTAATGAGCCTATCCTCTCTTCTTTGTTTGTTCATATTTTCATATGCAAAAAAATATATAAACAAATGCCAAATCAAAATATTCAGAGGACTCTTCTGACAAAAATATGTAATTGTCAACAAAGTTGTTTCTTTTTTTTTTCTTCAAATCCAAAAAACTCTTCTTACTTCTACACAGGTCGTCGATTCAGCATTGGATAAAAGGGGGAATACCCATTTTTACAATAACAATAAGGGTTCAAACCCATTTTATGAATAGGAGTGTTCTCTATCCATAAAATATTCATTTTGAACCATCTCCATATTAACATAGAGGGTGAAAGAGTACCGCGCTGCGTCTAGACTTCAAACAGTTTGCTTTAACCATATTCATATTAATGGCCACACATTATTGGTTGATAGAGAATCAAAAAAAATTACCAATGAATCACGAAATGCTATGGTTCTTATCCATAATCTCTTAATTTATTCCGAAGTCATTCGTGAGATCGTGCACCTTTCTAGTTATAACGAAAAAGGTACAGCTGGTTGGATCCAACATATTCTTGAAATAAACAACCCGCACACACTCCCTTTCCAAAAAAGATCAATACACCAAGCACTACACTTAGATTTATTAGATTTGTTGAAAAAATATCGGTATTAAACCCGAAACTCCCGGCGGATGGCCAATAGCCCAAAGAAACGAAAGAATCGGTTACATTTTTCATATGATCTCCTATAGACTAAATCGATAGACTAAAAAATAGAATAGAGTTCTTTTTGTATCACTTCGCCCCTCTTTTTTATTTATTTCCTATTTTAAATTAAAAAAAGTATTTGATTTATGTGAACTATCCCCCTTGTGGCAATCCTTAGTTTCCCCTGGACTCCGAAGGGGAAGGGTGAAAGGGAATGGGTATACTAATCTCTCATCCACAAATCAAACCTTCCCACAGGTTATTTTGTCAACGAATAAGTAAGTGTAGGAGCGAAATCTTAATAGAATTCGAAAAAGGAAAGAATTAGTTCAAGGCAATAAAATAGGGATTTTTCATATTAAACAAAAGGATTCGCAAACAAAAGCGCTAATGCTACAACCAGTCCATAAATTGTTAAAGCTTCCATAAAAGCTAGACTAAGCAATAGAGTACCTCGTATTTTTCCCTCTGCCTCAGGCTGTCTCGCGATACCCTCTACAGCTTGACCCGCAGCAGTCCCTTGCCCAACTCCGGGCCCAATAGAAGCAAGCCCTACAGCCAACCCAGCAGCAATAACGGAAGCGGCAGAAATCAGTGGATTCATGATAAGTTCCCTCGTACCAAAAAAAGAAATGGTTAATGATACAATCAACCAACGAATTATGACTTAATAATTCCGTCGCTAGCATTTCGAAGTAACTAAGAACTTCGAGTTAAATTATGAAGTAATAGTATTAGTGAATAATTCGAGCTATTTTTTTTAGTTTCTGTTTCTATCCACAGAGTCTTTGTGAATCCAGACGACTTTCGATCTTCCATTTCTTGGTTCCGAACTCTTATTTTCGTCCACCCTTTTCTGAATTTCATCTGTTTATTTAGTCAATTCACAGTCACAAGGAGACGGAAAGGGAAGGGCTTCTATTGTTATTAGAATCCTTGCCAAAATTAATAGGAGGCGGGTGGCAAATAAAATATCTCTTTAGTTCATATAGAATCAGTCAATATCTAATATCACATATACGTGTCTTTCTTCCATAACGTAAACCAAGCATTCATCTTAGATTCAATCGGATTCGAGAATCAATTATGGAAATATCTACAAGAGTTGACTTATTTATAGTTTATAGCCATTCAATTACATATACCTACCCTCTCCAAACCAACCCATTTTTTATGAATTAGGTTTTTGTGTAAATTCTTTTTTTTTTTTTCTTTCTTTTTCTTTATCATTATTCCAATGTATCCAATCTAAATGGACAAATTGGTTAGTCCAAATCATTGCATAGCAATATTATTATTTGATTGATCTAAGTTCATAGAATTTGTTATTTATGGTATTACTATTTTCGTTTGGTCAATCGTTGAATAAAACAACTGAAATGGGAATCCTTCGCCCTTTTTTTATTTTATATTTAATTCTTTTATTTAATATTAATATTTAATCACACGTCCTAAATACAGGCATTCATATTGAATATTCTAATTCTTTTTTTATTTGAATATTGAACTTGAACTATTGAATAATGAGATAGAAATCGAATATTAGTTGAGGAGAGGTATGATATTAAGTGGACGAAAGAGAACTTTAGGAAAAAGATCTTTTCGATCTCTTTCCTTTTTTACACCTATCTAATATCGTAATTTTTTTGCTATTACTCTATAATTTTTTGCTATTACTCTATATCGTATATGGCCTAGTTGTAGATTCCCTAAGTCAATTTTATTGAACCAAAGAAAAAGACCCGTTAGTTTGAAAA